TACGTTTATTTTTCAAATGATTCATATCATCAAGTGTACCCATGCCAAATTTCATCCCAATCAAATGATCGGCAGCTGCTAATATATCTCGTGGTAACAAAAATATATTGTTCTGAGGTATATTAAGATTAAGTCTCCAGTTAATATTTCGGCGACCAATCCTTCCTAATTCACACCTTTGGTGAAAGAATTTTTTTTGTAATTCCTTACATAAGGATTCAGAAAATATTGGATCCCCACCTACACAAGAAAATTGTTGATAAAACTCCAAAATAGCATTTTCTTTTGACCCTATTTTTTTTTTCTCCTTATCGGTCAAGAAAGATAAGAAAATTTCAGGGTAGCAAACATTCTCTAAAATTTCTCTTAGATTCGAACCCATAGCTGATGATAGAACTAGAATAGATATTTTCTGTTTCCTGCTCACACGAGCCCATATTCTTGCTTTTTTATCAATCTCTAATTCTAACCTGCCTCCCCAATCTGATATTATGGTGCCAGTATAGACCGAAATCCCGTTATGATCCAATTCTGACTGGTAATAGATACCAGGACTTTGCAATATTTGATTGATCACAATTCTGTATATTCCGTTTACTATAAAAGTTCCAAGGGAATTCATTAAAGGAATGTTTCCAATAAAAATTCTTTGTTCTTGCATATTCCTACTGGTTTTCCAAATTAATCCCGCGGATACATATAATTCAGAAGAATATGTAAGTGATTCATAGACAGCATCTCGTTCTTTTATCAGAGGTTCTACCAATTGATATGTTTCCACAAATAATTGAAATTCAATTTCGTGATCTATATCTTCAATTTTTGGAAATTTAGAAAGTTCTTCTATTAACCCCTGATCAATAAACCGATAAAACCCTTCAAATTGTATCTGATTTAATCCGGGTATTGTAGATGTTCCCTCTTTTCCATCCCCGAGCATCTTTTTTGAATTTCCCATTTATCCGTTTATTGAAAAAATCCCATCCCATCTCTAATCATATCCATAGAATTCGATCTAGCAATAATGGAATTTCTATTCTGTTTACTGAATCACATGAAATTTTATCCAACTCAAAGATATATGGAATGTATGAAATACGTATGAACGGAGACTAGATTCAATTGGAATTTTTTTTTAAGAAAGAGATCCAAATGGAACAGAATTGATAAATACCACTGGAACTTTTGGAGTTTTGTAAAGACTATAAAAAAGTAATTTTATTTTCAAGTAATTTTATTTTCACCTATGATATTACATATTCCAATTGATTGCATACCATTAAAAAATAAAAAAATGTATTCATGATTGGATCTGTTCGAGCAGATAAACATATAATAAATATAAAACTTTTTTTACTACTTTACTTTTTCATGTGTTTGTATTTAATTGTTCAGAAAAATATTTGCAGAAAAGAGTTTTACCTATTTTGAATAGAATATCATTGAATTGAAGTAGGTAAGAAAACTGGTTTTTTTAAGTTATTAAAAAATTTTATTAAAAAAAAAAAAAAATGCACAGATAAGATATATACGTATCTTTTTCTTCTTTTATTGGTTCTATTTGGGACAGCACATGCTGTGCTCTATCAAAAATTAAACTTTCTCTTCAAAGTATTCGATGAAAAATTTAAATACAAAAATTTTTTGATAATTACTCCTTAAAAGCATCCCTAGAGAGATAAAATACCCCATTATAGAGCTATAGCTCTATAACACAACGTAACGTATGTTCTGATTCTGGGGTTTACATATACTCATCATTACTGTTATAATTGAAATAGAAGAAGATTTTTTTCTTTTTAATTGATTGTCAATATAGATTAGTTATAAATACATTTCTAATGATTTGCTTTTATTATTAGAAATAAAATAAATAAAAAAAGGTCATTAATTTACAGTCAATAGTTAATGGTTCTGATTTGTACTGGATTCTATATTTTGTGACTTAAAATATATACATTTTTCGGAGTTGAAAAAAAAAAAAAAAAAAAAAAAAAATAAAATTTGAATCTAGTTTATATCGTTTTGGCGGCATGGCCGAGTGGTAAGGCGGGGGACTGCAAATCCTTTTTCCCCAGTTCAAATCCGGGTGCCGCCTCAACAACATACTTGAAATCCCCTATTATAACAAACGTAGGAAAAGACTCTTGATACTTTCTTTATCGTGATTCTAAGCCCCTGGCTCTCGAGGTTATATTCTCTAACCTAAAGTTTTGCCTATCAGATTCAAGGAAAACTTAAAGTAGTGGAGGGAAATCCGTAAATCTTTACTTTCCGCTACTAATTTAGTTCCACTTACTGAGTCTTCAATTAGATTGAATAGACAGAGGGGGAATTAAATTAATAGTTTTGTAAAGGACCTACGATACTTTTGATACAGACTCATGGGATACAGACTCGTGAAAGTCTAGGAATGCTCAGACACTAAATCAATATTAGATTATATGAAGAATTGCCTTTCATTTTACTTAAAAAAAAAGCGAAAAAAAAAATAAAAAGTCTTATTCTTTCTACATGTGAGTAAGATTCCTTGGATACTTCGAAAAGTGTCTGTTTACTTGTGTTTACATCTTGTCGATTCTACTAGAAATTCTATAATAAGAATAACTCATTATAAGATAAGTGGATTTTTAGTTTATCAATGGTGACCAAATACCTCTCCCTTTTTTTGACTCTGTACCAGTGATTTCACTATTATTAGTGAACAATAATGGAATAGTTTCTTCATATTCATAGAAATAGGGGACAGAATTCACATGGATATAGTAAGTCTCGCGTGGGCTGCTTTAATGGTAGTTTTTACATTTTCCCTCTCTCTCGTAGTGTGGGGAAGAAGTGGACTCTAGAAGTACTCCTAATTGGGGTAATAATCAAACTCTATTAACCTGTATCAATTGTTTTAGTTTTCTAGACCGTTTGGCAGTTTTATATATATTTTTTTTTTTTTTTATTGTATTTATGTTTTGTTTTATTGACTCATTTGCTATTTTTATATCGGGGTTTACACGGTTAACCATTCATGGGGTAACCCCTTTTCGAAATCTGAAGAAGTTTCCATCGAATTAGAATTATCTGTATTAAAAGGATCAAACAAACAAATATAATTTGAAATGTATGTATATACATTTCAAATTATATTAAATTTATATTGATATAAAGAAAAAAGAAATATAGGTGGATTCCTTTATATTAAGATATTTAACTTGTATCTTTATACATTACAATAACCATACTAGCGGGCCCCTTAGGATACTACTACTACTGAGTCTAATGCATTCCTTTCATTTAAGACGAAAAATTTAAATCTTTTTTTTCATTGATAGTAAAATTGTATTCAAATTAATCATTTTGACTAACAGTTTTTACGTAAATTATAAGCAAAAAAGCAGTAGGAATGAGAATGAAGAGTGCAGTAGCAATAAATGCAAGAATATTGACTTCCATAATTTAATCGTTTATTTATTTATTTTTCTTTAAAATATCTCGGGATTTAATCCCATAGAGATGAGAAATCTTTCGCTTGTAAACTCACTCAGATGAATTAGATTTCGATGATATCGATCGAATGAAAGAAATATCATGAATAACAATATCGGAGCTATGAAATCGACTCATCGTCAAGAATTAAATAGTATAACATAGGAAGATCTTTTATCCACACCGAATACATAATGAGATTCCTGATCCAATAAATAAATTTTTATTTATGATTCTTTTTTCCCGCTTTCTTTTCTACAACCTAGTACTTTACTTTCCTTGTACAATCGTCTGATGAAGTATCATAAAAACCTTTATACTTCGATTGTTTACAAAAAGAGTTTATAAAGAACCTTAAATAAACAATATAATAAAATAGAGAAAACAAGTACGAAGTTAAATTTTTAATTAAAAAAAAAAAAAAATTAAAGGTATATCGTCTTTTTGGAAAACAAATAAGGGAAATGTGATAAAGACGAGTCCCAGTAAAAAAACTAAAATAGTCCAAAAAATTAACTATATTAATTATTAATTAAATTTTCTTACGAGTTTTTTCTTCGACATCGGCTCTAAAAAAAGAGCATATTCATTAGGGAAGACTCAATTTATCTTTATTTTTAAAATATCCTCTTTCCTTGGTTGGATTCGAACTATTTTAAATTCCTTTACTTCATCGAAAGAAAAGTATACACAGGTACTCTTGGCAAACGTATTATACGCTATCCTATTCCATTTTCCTACACGAGTTAATGGGAGATCAATTGACAAAAAGAAGAAACCCCGTACAGTATCTCTTTCTTGAAGTTTTGAATGCCCTCAATAATTATCCTAATTTACATATGTCTCTCTACCATCAATTGGTGCTAGTTAAAATAATGGAGATACCCCTTTCTTTTGCTTGATGAAAAAATAAAACAAAAAGATAAATGAAACCATTTTGATCCCCTTGCAAAAAAAGGGGGGGTTGATGTCTTTTTTTTTTTTATTGAATTCGCCGGGACTGACGGGGCTCGAACCCGCAGCTTCCGCCTTGACAGGGCGGTGCTCTGACCAATTGAACTACAATCCCATGGAAAGCAAGTGGGTAGCTTACATATTCCTTCTTATGATTTCATTTTAATCATTTAAATTTAAAATTCAAATTAGTGTTTTGTAACAAAGAAAGTCACAAGTGATATATTTATATCTACATGGATATCACTTTAGTGAGAACAAGACGGATTACTGGTAATCCTTGCATTATTATCAAATCGATTGATAATCTATTTTTTATTATAAAAAATAGATTATTTTCTCGACTCTGTTCATTAAAGTTTATATTTAAAGGATCCATATCGGGATCCTTAGCAAGATCAAGATCGGATTTTTATGTAAACAAAAAAGTAACTAGACACAAGAAAAAAAAGAAAAAAAGTAAAGTCGAAATATACCCCAAATTTTACTTTTTTTATTACCCTTATCTGTCATTTATGCAAAACAAAAAGGATTATGTAGACAGCGAATTATTGGGCCGAGCTGGATTT